ACTCAAAAGTAATAAATTAAAAAAGTTTTGGACCGGGAATTTATTGGATCTTCTAAATAAACGAAGATCTTCTAAGTTTGAAAATGAAAAATGATAATGAATTCTTGAATAACTAAAAAAAGGTAAGGTGTCAAACAGACTTTTGGGGGAGTAGAGTTGGGGATAGAGGGACTTGAACCCTCACGATTTAAAAAGTCAACGGATTTTCATCTTACTATAAATTTCATTGTTGTCAGTATTGACATGTAGAATGGGACTCTATCTTTATTCTCGTCCGATTAAAAAGTTCCACCAAGGATCTATCAGACTATGCATGAAGTGAATTATTTGATCAATGAATATTTGATTTTTTCTTAAACTTCGAATTGATTCACAACATTTCTATTTTGTTTATAAAAAAAAAGAAATCGAGATTCAGGTCGTCATTTTTGAGATCGTTTTGTGTTACCTATATTTAGACAATATAGGCTTTTCTCCTTCATCCTTTTTGATTTGAAGTTTCGATCGAAGGATTCCTTTATCAACACAAGGTAGTGAACTTCATTTGTTAGAACAGCTTCCATTGAGTCTCTGCACCTATCCCTTTTTTCTCGCTTTCTAAACTCAGGTTTGTTCGCGTAAACAAGGATTTGGCTCAGGATTGCCCATTGTTAATTCCAGGGTTTCTCTGAATTTGAAAGTTATCACTTAGTAGGTTTCCATACCAAGGCTCAATCCAATTAAGTCCGTAGCGTCTACCAATTCCGCCATATCCCCTTTTTTATTAGGATCTCATTATGATGTCTGTCCACTTTTTCTTATGCGTAAACCTTGGAATTCATTACATATAGATACTTATTTCTTTGGTATCTTCTTTCATTTTTGTGAGCCCCACCCATGTTGATTTAGTCTAATCAACAAAGATTCTATCATTTTTTTATTTGCAATTCAATATGGTTATATATTACATAACATATATATGTTCTTCTTTTTCTCATATTTGTCTTAAATTTGCAGAAATAGTCGAACGGTCGATTCTTTTTTTTTTTTTACTTTCATGAAAAGAAATTTATAATTTTTATTAAAACTTAGAATTCTACAATGTGCAATGGAAAAAGATTTTAAGTCTACTTCGTATATTTGAAATTCGAATAATTATAAAAAATTATATTCGAATATTAATTCTATAGTATATTAGAAATAAAAAGAAAAAAAAGGTCTAAAATAATAATAATAGCATGAGGTTAGAACAAAAAAAAACAAGAATTTCAAATCAGATATCATTTAACTAAAAAAAAAAGATTTCTGATCTAATTAAGAGTTTCTTATTTAGAAACTAAGAAAATGAAAATTAGAAAGTCGATATACTACTATATTCTATTAATTAAGGTTATGTTTTATTTATTTAATGATAGTCACTATTTATTTGAGCCCGCTTAGCTCAGAGGTTAGAGCATCGCATTTGTAATGCGATGGTCATCGGTTCGATTCCGATAGCCGGCTTTTCCATATTTTTTCGTTTTTTTTACATGATTTTGAATGTACTTTAAAAATCAAAGAAGATTAAAAAGACTTCTTTCACCTTTTTCCAAGAGTTACCACTCCATTTATATTATGTCATATAAACTTCCATATAGGAAGATATTTTGGGTAAAAGAGTTAGATCTTTGCAAAATAAATAAAGAAAATAAAGACAAATTTTTGTGATTTATTTGATTTATATATATTGTATATACAATAAAAAAAATCTGTATATTGAGAGAATATATCTTCTTACTCTTTGTATTCCAATAGTTTATTGGAGTGGATTTCACGTCATTTATCATTATCATTTAGTTCAGTTTTAATTTTGTTTAGTTTTATACAATTTCAATAAAAAAAGGAGTCTTTATGTCACGTTACCGAGGGCCTCGTTTAAAAAAAATACGCCGTCTGGGGGCTTTACCGGGACTAACTAGTAAAAGGCCTAAGGCAGGAAGCGATCTTAGAAACCAATCACGCTCCGGAAAAAAATCTCAATATCGTATTCGTTTAGAAGAAAAACAAAAATTGCGTTTTCATTATGGTCTTACAGAACGCCAATTACTTAAATATGTTCGTATCGCCGGAAAAGCCAAGGGGTCAACAGGTCAAGTTTTACTACAATTACTTGAAATGCGTTTGGATAACATCCTTTTTCGATTGGGTATGGCCTTGACTATTCCTCAAGCGCGCCAATTAGTTAACCATGGACATATTTTAGTTAATGGTCGTATAGTTGATATACCAAGTTATCGCTGCAAACCCCGAGATATTATTACAGTGAAGGATGAACAAAACTCTAGAACTTTGGTTCAAAATCTTCTTGATTCATCTGCCCCTGAGGAATTGCCAAACCATCTGACTCTTCACACATTCCAATATGAAGGGTTAGTCAATCAAATAATAGATAGGAAATGCGTCGGTTTAAAAATAAATGAATTGCTTGTCGTAGAATATTACTCTCGACAGACTTAATAACCCTAACTTAAGTAAAAAAAATAACTAAAAACAAGAGTTCGGACAACTCCCCTTTGCCCTCGTTTTTTATTAAAAATAAAAAGGCACAAGGTAAGGGATTTTGTCGGGGAATCTTTTTCCTATTCATGTATCATAGATTGGTAGGGAGATTTGGGCCCCTTGTTTGCTCTTCCCAGCATTTTCCATATCAAAAAAATTAGGAATAGAGAATCTATTTAAAAATTAAAACAAGGTAGATTTTATATCTATTCTTTTTTATTTGATTTGATACATTGTGGTCAATCACGTACGATTGGTGAATTAGTTGAAAGTACGGAAAGAGAGGGATTCGAACCCTCGGTAAACAAAAGCCTACATAACAGTTCCAATGTTACGCCTTCAACCACTCGGCCATCTCTCCGACATCAGGATTATGACTGAGTACCTGGGTGAATAGCGAGTTATTCATCGTTTTTTAGATTATGGTTAATAGATACTTTTTTTTGACCGGAAAAATTAGAATTGGAAGTAGATAGAAGTTTTTTTTTTATGAGTCCGCTTTTATGTTAGTTCGTACTATACTATAACTATACAATTCCTTTGTTTGTGATAAAATTTTATTACAAAAGAAAAGGTAAACGAAATAAAAAGAGTTATATAATGGATTACTACCTATGCCAAGATCGCGTATAAATGGAAATTTTATTGATAAAACCTTTACAATTGTAGCCGATATCTTATTACGAGTCATTCCGACAACTTCCGGAGAAAAAGAGGCATTTACTTATTACAGAGATGGTGCGATTTGATTATCATTATTTTTGTTATTTCTCGCCGATTTGGAATAGAAAGAAAAACAAGTATTGAAAAAAAAATCTACGCTTTTGAAGGTGAAGTTTAGAATATAAAAAAAGCAATCCCTTCTGTCATGTATCCACGATTAATGCAGCCTTAGATGCTTCAATTGTGAATTCTAGTATTGAGCAAAAGGTTTTTACCTATGGTTCCCCGTATTAGAGATCAATCCTACTACACTAATACAATATACGAATAGGAGGCATAGGGGAAGAAGCACTACGCCGAGAAATCAACAACACAAAAACTTTATTCAAAATGATTCCCTTTCGTTCTTCTTCTTCTTTGGGATTGGGACCAATTAAAATGGTTGGAACAATAAGCATCCATCTCGTTCGTACTTTGGATACCCGTATAACCATTGAAGACTGTTGAAGTGACTAATTCCTGGAAATTGAGGGGCGTTGAGAACAAAGAAATTTTTAGAGTTTACTTTTTTATTTTTATCTAGCATGAACCCACTTGGTAGTAAGAAAAGATCTTTTGCAAGAAGGTTGGCTAGGGATTTCTTGTAAAAACATTAGCCCCGCTTAGTTCATAATGACATCACTTTTTTCCATATATTATTTTCATTATGCACTTAAAAGGAGGAGCCGTATGAGATGAAAATCTCACATACGGTTCTGAAACGGAGAATTCGTTAAAGCGAATGACGACCGTAACGGATGTCGGCTCAATCTGAAGGAAATTATGCGGAAGCATTACAGAATTATTATGAAGCTATGCGACTAGAAATTGACCCCTATGATCGAAGTTATATACTCTATAATATAGGCCTTATCCACACAAGTAATGGGGAACATACCAAAGCTTTAGAATATTATTTTCGGGCATTAGAACGAAACCCCTTTTTACCACAAGCTTTTAATAATATGGCTGTGATCTGTCATTACGTGCGACTATCTCCACTATAGAAAAAAAAAAAAACGAACAGCTAGTCAATGAAATACTAGAAAAAAAAAAAGGGCTTTCTACATAAGCATCGTCCAAAACGATTTTTTATCAGCTGTAGCAAATAAATAAACTTCATAGGTCGAAATATGAAGTGAAGACTAGATATGCCTAAATACTTTCTTTTCTATGGATAAAAAAAGATTTAATTGATAGAGGAAGCACCGTAAAGATCAATTGGAAAGGTTTTGGACCGATACAACAAAAGCTGTTTATTTATATCATAATATGAGATAAATCTTAGGAATCTACTTATGTAATAGAGTAGATCCCCTAAGGTATTGAGCAGCGGTGTAGCATCAGATCCTAAAGACAGTAAGTCTTTTTATTTTTTATGAAGTATGAAAAAAAGTCTTTTTCAAAGATTCTATATAAATTTTTATCTGAAAGCGGGATAGTTACCTTTCAGAAAATTCTAATATCTAATAACAGTGGACATTACTTTATTTTTCTGAAGGTAGGAGAAAAGATAAAACTTATTATATTAATTAATATATTAATTAAATTTAATATATTAATTAAATCAAAATGAAAGTTTGAAACTCATGTAATTACTCTCTTTTGTTTAATCCAAGAAAAACCAAATATCTATAAGAAATCTCATTCAATTAGATAGAAAGTTAAAGTAGGTTAAAGTTAAAAAACTGGTACACCAAAACAAAAGAGTTGGTTGTCGAGCCGTATGAGGTAGGAAACTCTCAAGTACGGTTCTCAGGGAGGGAATTGACCCGCCTATT